CCCTCAAATCATACAAAGAAGGGAACCCCGTTGAGTTCTTAAGAATTAGAATATTTTTTCGTCTAAATGGCAAAAACCCATTCCATTTTTCTGATGATGTTTTTGAAAAATGAAGTTCATTGATCCATCCGCCCGTTGCTCGATAGTTTCTATCGATACTTTCAAAGTTAGAAGAAAGAAGAAATTACTCGATTTCCTAGATGACATACTATCCTCAAATAAGAATAAAACCTTAGTATTTTTTTTGTATCTCATCAAAAATGGAAATTTTTTAAGTTTATTGAAGAAGTTCTATTTACTCAATAAACCTCCCTCTCTTTTGTTTGCCCACTATTATATTTTATAATTTATAATATAAAATTATATATATTATATATTATGTAATATATAATATATCTAAAAATTATGTAATATATAATATATCTAAAAAAGTCCTGATATTATCTTGAAAAATTCAAAACTTAGACTAGTAATCTTTGACGAACAGGATAAATAATCTTTTTTTTCTTTCGACACAAGAAAGAGATGTGGAAAATTCCTTTTCTTGTGTCGAATACTAGGAAGATGAATAATCGTCCCTATAATTTTGTGTTCCACGCATTTATCCGTTCTATTCCCCGCTTACTTATGTCTAGTATCTAGTTTAATTTCATTCAATTAGAATAGAAAACACTATTAATGAATTTTATGACATTGAAATGTGATAATAGTAACATAATAATACCACCCCAGTTTGGATTCAAAAAAAGTAAAAAGTCTTCTTCACAATCTACATACTATGACTAGGAATGCGGTACAAGGAATTCCCGACATCTCGTAGAAAACGAGTATAAAAAAGCAAAAGGCTTTTCATAATGTCCATTTTTTATCATAAAGAGTCGTCAAAAAAAATTTTTGTTCTTTTTACGTTATGAGCTCAATGGCGATAAATCCGCGAGTCTAGAAATTCATTTCTGACAATTGAACCTTCTCGAACTGTTTCTTTTTAAGAACCAAAAAGATTTGTGCCAAAATAACAGATGCCAAGAAGAACAAAAGGCCTTGGACACGTAAGGGATCTTGAAGTACTATTTCTGCATCTCCCTGACCAAATCCGCCCACATTAGGATTACTCGTCAACGGTTGATCCAATTTGATAGATTCGCCTTCTGAAACAAGAAGTTCTGGCCCTGGAGGGATAATATCAACCACTTGACGTCCATCCGATGCATCCGCTATGGTTATTTCGTAACCCCCTTTTTCTTTTCGTATTATTTTACCTACTATACCTGCTGATGTAGCATTATAAACTGTATTGTTACTTTTGCTCCCGTCGGGATAAATCTGACCCCTTCCCCTGTTTCCGCCTACGTATATAGGATATTTTAAGAAGTGAACCTCTTTCGTAGTAGCGGGGTCCGGGGAAAGGATAGGAAAGGTGATTTCACTATATTTCTGACCAGGAACGGGGCCTATCACAAGAATATTTTTTTTATTGGGGCGATAGCTCTGAAAAGACAGATTGCCTATCTTTTCTTTCATCTCGGGGGAAATCCGATCGGCAGGAGCTAATTCAAAACCCTCTGGTAAAATAAGAACAGCCCCTACATTCAAAGCACCCTTTTTACCATTAGCAAGAACCTGTTTTAGTTGCATATCATAAGGGATTCGAACAACTGCTTCAAATACAGTATCTGGAAGTACCGTTTGTGGAACTTCAATATCCACGGGCTTATTAGCTAAATGGCAATTGGCACATACAATACGACCAGTCGCTTCTCGTGGATTTTCATAACCTTGCTGCGCAAAAATGGGATATGCACTTGAAATGGATGGCCGAGTTATGATATATATCATGAGCGATACGGAAATGGATCGATTAATTTGTTCCTTTATCCAAGAAAAAGTCTTTCTAGTTTGCATGGTCCAACCATTGAGCCCAAAAATGTCTACAATAAATTTGGTAGGTCGCTAACCTAGTTCCCTATCCGCAATTCTGCTATTTACTGGAATAATTTTACTGGAATAAATAATATTTAATATATAGAATAAATCTTTGGGATGGGTAGAAATAGAAAGAGTAAGTATGATTTTACATGCTTTGCTTCTGTACAACTACAAAGTAAGAAACGTTAGAATTGAATTGGATTAATATCCGTAGATCCTTTTTTAATCATTCATTGAATGATAAATCACTACAAGTGACGGAGAAACACGATTTAAATAACGAAAAATCCAAAATTTAAATAGAGTATCTAGAATGACTGGAAAAGTAGAAACAAGACCAGATATAATTTGATCATTATGAGCAAATCCAAAATCTTTGTAGACAAAGCCAATCATTAGTTCCCAACCATGGGGCGAATGGAATCCGATACATAAATCTGTTAATAAAAGAATCGAAAAAGCTTTTATTGTGTCACTTAAGTTATATAGGAATTCCTGAGCCCAAGAGTTAAGAATAACAAGTTCTTCATTACCCAAAATAGAATAACCGCTTAGAATAACGAAACATATTATATTTGTCGAGAAGTGCAAAATCGTATGAATATGATCCTCATTGTGTATCTTGATTAATTGGAGCGTTTCTTTGTGGATTCCTATACGAAGGTTTTGTAGATGTGTCTCCGAGTATTCCTTGATCATTTCCTCCAAAAGAAGGATTTCTTCCAATTCTATGAAATTTTTTATAATATTCTTTTCTTGAATATCATTCAAAAAAATTTCAGATTGCCTAGTATTCCACCAATAAGTAACCCAAGATTCCAGACTTTTATTAAATGAGAGAGAAATCCACCAGGGCAAAAATACTATAGATGCAAGATATAAAAGAGGGGTGAATGCTTTCTTTTTTGACATTTTTTCATTTCATCTATTAATTTTTAATTTTAATGAACCGACCTCATTAGTTGACTCTACGCCATCCAATATTTCTCTCATGCATGAGTTCTATTACAAAGTATCGAACTTATTAATTATTAATCTATTCACTTTTTTTTATTTGTGATTTCGGAGTTAGTCTTTGAATGTAGAAAAAATACAGAAATAGATTAAGAATCCACTTAGAATTCAAAGAATTAACAAAAAAATATTATATTGTTTCCAGATATAGTAATTGGTTAAATTCGAAGCAAGTATCCCCCTTTCGACGAATCGATGACTGCCTGAAAGAACCGCTTTATTTAAGTAATGAATATTCTTTTCTACCATTATATCAAAATATCTTATATTTTTATTTTTAAAAATTTTCACTGACTACTCAGAGTCCGGAATAAAAAAATTTATGTATTTCGAAATGCTTTGATATAAAATAGAAAGGATGAATCCATTTTTTCGATTTGTTACTTATTTTTTTGTTATTGAATTAAGTTGTGTAGATTTCCATACACATAAAAGACCACAAAAATAGTTTTGTTTTGTGGTTGTTACGTTACGTATACGTCTTCTTTGACTAGAATGAGCGTTATGAAGAAACTTCAGTTAAGTTATGGTATAGAAAAGGGGGATTCTTTAGTTTTTCCTTCCTGCTGAGAAAGCATTCATTCTCTCAGCTCATTTCTCAAAATACTTCAATCGGTACACGCAAGAAATAGGCCAATTCGGCAGCTTTTTGTTCGATTTCCCGTGGAGTAACATTCTCATCAGTACGAGTCAAGGGAATGGCCCCCTGGCCTCTGATATCCATATAAAGTACACGGCGAGCATAAATACCCTCTTTAACTTCTATTCTGACGGACTGAATATCCTTTATAAGGAATCGGAGGAAGATGCGACGATTTTTTCCAGGGAATCCCCAACGAAAAATACATACCATTCCTTCTTTTCTATCGAATCGATCATAACCACCCCCTACATTCCACGAAATTGTGCACCACAAATAGGAGCTAATAAAGAGACCCGCGATCCCATAGAAAGACATCACAATCCCTTGTGGAAAAAAAAGGATTTGCTGAGACGGAAATAAAGATATCAAGTTTCTCCCAAGATAACTGGAAGTTCCAACCAATAAGAATCCTAATGAACCTAAAAAAAGGATAATGGCCCAGCATAAATTACTTGTTTTTCGCGACCCCGTTATAGGTTGTATCCATATATGTTCTGATCGACAACTCATACTTGATCCGGTTTCATTTTATTGGAATTGAGAAAATACCCTAGACTTTACTCTTTTTGTTTCCGAAGTAACTCTCATCAACTAGTACTTAGTTTTATGTAAACCTTTAAGAGTAATTTATCAAGTTGGTTAGATCTAAAATAAAAACATACCCTTCGTATGATCCCATCGATATATATATAGATATAGATGTACCGATTTTACAGTTCAGCCATCCGGCGATCCTGAGATTTTTTCAAATAGATATAATTCCTTTACCCCATATCATCTTTCTACAGGTCAAAGAGCTCCTTTCGACGGAAGCGCCGCATGTTATACCTTCTTACAATAAATAGGTATCTGCGTTATGATACAAGTCTTAGTTTTGAAAAAAAAAATGGATGAGAGTTGGGCCCATCAGATCTAAACAGTCTTATTTTTTTGAACATGAAGAAATAAAGAAGCCATTGCCATTGCCGGAAATACTAAGCCTACTAAAGGCACCAAAACAGAGGGAAAGTCGAAAGTTGTCATATAAAGGATACCTCAATTTACTATTTGTACCTGTTATTATTTATAAAGATATCTTATCTTATTAAAAATTAAATAATTATAATTAATAATATATTAGAATTCAAAGTTTAATTAGTATAAATCTAAGTATATATATAAGTGAGTATAGAAGGTACAAAATTTGGATTCTATATACATACGTAAGACGTAGAACAAAAATTTTTTATTTTCCTATAATTTGACGAAAAAAAGAATTCACTTTTTTTCTTGTTGATAGAGGCCTCTTAACTGAATTAGTAATCAAGAATATAGATAAAAAAGAGTTATCCCCTACTTTTGATTCTTTTTACAATTTAGATCTTATGTCAACAAAGAAACCCCATTCATATTCGTTTTACTTGGATTCTGATAAACT